ACAACTGGTTTTATTACGGGACAGCTCATGATGCTCATATCGATCTATTATGCGCCTCTGCATCTAGCATTGGGTAGACCTCATACAATAACTGTCTTAGCTCTCCCCCATCTTTTGTTTCATTTCTTCTGGAACAATCAAAAACACTTTTTTGATTCTAGATCTACTAACAGAAATTCAATGCGTAATCTCAGCATTCAATGTGTATTCCTGAATAATCTCATTTTTCAATTATTCAACTATTTTCTTTTACCAAGTTCAATGTTAGCCAGATTAGTCAACATTTATATGTTTCGATGCAACAACAAGATGTTATTTGTAACAAGTAGTTTTGTTGGTTGGTTAATTGGTCACGTTTTATTCATGAAATGGGTTGGGTTGGTATTAGTCTGGATACGGCAAAATCACTCTATTAGATCTAATGTACTTATTCGATCTAATAAGTACCTTGTGTCAGAAGTGAAAAATTCTATGGCTCGAATCTTTAGTATTTTCTTATTTATTACCTGTGTCTACTATTTAGGCAGAATACCGGCATCCATGGTTCTCAAAGAAACCTCAGTAACGGAAGAAAGGGAGGAAAGCAGAGAAGAAACAGATGTAGAAATAGAAAAAACTTCCGAAACGAAGTGGACTAAAGAGGAAGAGGAGTGGACTAAAGAGGAAGAGGAACAAGAGGGATCCACCGAAGAAGATCCTTCTCCTTCCCTTTTTTCGGAAGAAAAGGAGGATCCGGACAAAATCGATGAAGATGAAACGGAAGAGATCCGAGTGAACGGAAAAGAAAAAACAAAGGATGAATTCCACTTTCACTTTAAAGAGACATGCTATCAAAATAGCCCAGTTTATGAAACTTCTTATCTGGATGGGAATCAAGAAACTTCGAAGTTAGAAATACTTAAAAAAAAAGAAAAGAAATTAGTAAATACAAAAAATATAAGAAAAGGTAAGAACTTTCTTGTGACTCGTCTTTTCGACTATAAAGGATGGAAACGCCCGTTTCGATATTTAAAAAACAATAAATTTGAAAATAGTATAATAAATGAAATGTCACAATATTTTTTTTTTTCGTGTCAAGATAATGACAAAAAAAGAATATCGTTTACCTACCCACCCAGTTTTAAAACGTTTTTTGAAATGCTAGAAAGAAAGATACATTTTTTCAGATCAGTAGAATCAGTAGAATCGTTAGATTCGATCTTTGATGAACTAACAAATTCATGGATTTCTAAAACTGAACAAAACAAAAACAAACTAAGAACTGAGTTTCTAAATAGACTAGAAGGTGTAGAAAAAAGATTTCTTTGGCTAGATGTATTAACTAGATTGCGTATTGATCAAAAAGAATATTTAGGACAAAAAATTGATCCCTTCTTAAACGGTCCCTATCGTGGAGCAACAAAAATAATATTTTTATTACCACTCCTTAGTGAAAGTTTCATAAACAAAAGCCCAGAGGCTCCTTTTATAAATAAAATACATGCTCTTATTCTTTCTAATAATTTTCTAGAATTTGAAGATATAATGAATATATCTGATAATAAAAGAAAAGCAGTATCTGTGGGAATAAAGGAAATTCGTAAAAAAATACCTCGACGGTCATACAAATTAATTGACGAGTTTGAACGACAAGAAAGAGAATACGAAGCAGTCGTATTAGACGATCCTGGAATGCGGTCAAGAAAATCAAGATTTGGAGTAGTTTTTACTATAAATGAGCCCACTTATACTAATTACGATTACGAACCCGAACAATTTTTTTTGATGCATTATTCACAACAACCTGATTTTCGTCGAAATATAATAATGGGCTCTATGCGCGCTCAAAGGCGTAAAATACCTACTTTAAAACTGTCTCAAGCAAATGCACATTCCCCACTTTTCTTGTATAGACTCAATAAATCGATTCTTTCTTATTTTGATATCTTTACACTGATTAAACGCATTTTCCGAAATTGGATGAAAAAAACTAACCAATTTGAGCTTTCAGAAAAAAAGGATAAAAACGAGAAGTATAAAAGAGAAGCAACAATAGGGATTGAAATAGCAGCAGAACCTCCCAACCGTATTCTAACTCCTCAAATAACAAGGAGTTGTCTATTAATAATACAATCAACTCTTAGGAAATATATTATATTACCCTCATTGATAATAGCTAAAAATATCGGCCGTATCTTATTATTTCAATTTCCCGAATGGTCTGAGGATTTTGAAAATTGGAATAAGGAAACGCATGTTAAATGCACTTATAGTGGTGTTCAACTATCCGAAAAAGATTTGCCAAAAAACTGGTTAAGTGAAGGTATTCAGATAAAAATCTTATTTCCGTTCTATCTGAAACCTTGGTATAGACCGCAATCCGAATTCCCTCAAATGGAAAAATTAAAAAAAAAAAAAGAAAAAAAATATTATTTTTTAACTGTGTGGGGGAGGCCGGCCAAACAGCCCTTTGGTTCACCCCAAAACCAACCTTCTTTTTTTGTACCCATTTTTAAGGAACTCATAAAAAAAATGAAAAAATTAAAAACAAATTGTTTTTTAATTTTTAAAATATTCAAAGAAATAAAAAACTGGATTAACAAAAGTGGTCTAGTTCTAACGAAACTAATAAATGGCCCCTCAAAAAATAAAAGAATTCTTTTATTTGGATTGAGCGAACTAGATAAATGGGATGAAACCAAAAACGAAAAAGATTTGATAAAAAACAATCAGATAATTCGCGAATCGCCCACTCCAACTCGATCTAAAAATTGGACAAAACATTCGCTAACAGAAAAAAAAATGCAAGATATAACTATTAGAACAAGCACAATCCGAAATCAATTAGAAAAAAGAATAAATGAGAAGAAAAAAGATTTTCGAACTCCTGATAATAGGGTTAACAAAAAAAGGCATGCCGTAACAAGATTAGAATTAAAAAAAATCAAAAAGATTTGGCAAATAGTAAAAAAACTCATTTCTCGATTAATCTTTAACTCGCAGTATTTTATACAATTTTTTATTGTAAGAATATACATTTCTATACTCCTAGTTATTAATATAATAAGGATCAAAGGACAACTTGTTGTTGATTTTGAATCAAAAAAAAACAAAATGGAGAAGTCCAATTACAATAATGAAGCAAACAAAAAAGAAACCAAAATTGAATTTAGAAACTTTAGACAGTCCTCTTTTTATATTAGTAATAAAAATTCAAAATTATTTTTTGACTTATCCTCTTTATCACAAGCATATGTAGGGTATAAATTAGCACAAAGCCGCATTTTTAACTTATACCACTTAAAATTCAGATCCGCCCTTCAATATCATGAAATAGCTCTTTTTCCTAACGCTAAACTAAAGGATAATTTTGGAGTACAAAGAATACTTGATTTGGAATTAACAGATAAAAAACCTCTTACTTCGGGAATAACTCAATGGAACGTCTGGTTACAGAATCGTTATCAATCTAAGATATCTCATATTAGATGGTCGGGATTGGTACCGAAAAAATGGAAAAAAAATGAGAATCGCCACTCTATAAGACAAAATGAAAAAAAGGATTTATCAAAATGGGAGTTAGATGAAAAAGATGGGTTAATTCGTTATGAAAAGCAAATTACGGATTATGGATTAAACTCATTATCAAATCACAAAGGAAATTTCCAAAAAAATTATCGAAATGATCTCTTATCATATAAATCTATTAGTTCGAATATTTTTGTTTTACCATCACAAGTAAACAACAATCAAAAAATATCCTATAATTACAACACAAATAAAAAAAAACTTTTTATCCCCGGAGATAACAATTCTTTAGGTGAAAAAGTTATTACAGATATGGATCAATCTTTTTTTTATTACAAAATTCTCCATTTGTGTCTTAGAAAAAGGGTCGATATTGAAGCCTGGATCCAGACCAATCCTCAGAATACTAAGATACGTAATTATCAACTAATTGAACAACTCAATAAAACCGCTCTTATTGATTTGACAACTCACCAAACTCAGCAAACTAATCCAAGGATTCAAAACTTTTTCAATTGGCTGGGAATGAATGACGAATTTCCTATTTTGAATGAAGAACTTTGGTTTTTACCAGAATTGATACTGCTTTATAATGTATATAAACTAAAACTATGGATCATACCAATCAAATCACTTCTTTTCAATTTGACTGAAAAGAAACGTTTGAGTGATAAAACTAATATCGTTCTAAAGCAAAAATGGAATTTTGTATCCGTTCTCTTAAACCAAGAAAAAGATGTTTCAGACTGGGGTGATTTTTTAGTCTATAGTGTGGAATCAGACATAAAAAAACGTATAACCGAAAACAATATAGAAGAAGAACTCGATTTTTTACTAACAAGTCATTTGCTTGTTCAATTGAGATGGTCTTTTTTTTTCAATTTAATACTAATGAAAAATATCAAAATATATTGTCTCCTGCTTAGCTTGCGAAATCCAAGAGAAAGTGCTCTATCTGCTATTCAAAGAGGAACAATAAATCTAGATATAATGCCGAGTCATAAGTATGTTACAGACTGGATGGAAAGGGGAGTATTCTTTATTGAACCCCTTCGTATGTCTATAAATAATCCTGGACAATTTCTTATGTATCAAACCATACGGATTTCTTTAGTTCAGAAGAAGAATTATCAAATTAATGCAAGGTATCCAGAAAAAATGGATTTTGCAAAATCCATTGCACACGAGCAAAAATTTTTTGGAAATCTAGACAGAAAAAATTCTAGTTTGCTTGTTCTTGAAACTATTTTATCGCCGCGACGTCGAAAAGAGTTAAGAATTCTAATTTCGTTTAATTCAAAAAAAACCAAAGGTATAGATCTAAATCTGGTATTCGGCAATAGAAAAAATGTAAAAATTTATGGTCCAGTTTTGGTTGAAAGCAACCATCTTGATAGATTAAAGTTTTTTCTTTGGCCAACTTGTCAATTAGAGGATTTAGTTTGTATGAATCGTTATTGGTTTAATACCAATACTGGGAGTTTTTTCAGTATGTTAAGAATACATATGTATCCACAATTCTAAATGTATCAAACGCATGATAAGATATTTTTCTATAGAATGAATCAAATACGAAACGGAGTTGGAGTATTAATTATTTTATTTTCAAAATTTTAATAAAACTAAAAAGTCCATAATGAAAAAAAAATATATACCAGATTAAAGTGTCCAACATTATTATTACTGATCCATTAAATTCATATTTTAAAAAAGTTGGAGAAAATTTTCTTTTATGCTAAAGAATTCCGTTTACTCAGTTATTTCCCCAAAACAAAAAAAAAAAGATGAAACTAAGGGATCCGTTGAATTTCAAGTAGTTAATTTCACTCAGCAAATCCGAAGACTTACTTCACATTTGGAATTGCACAGAAAAGATTATTTATCTCAGAGAGGTCTAAAGAAAATTCTGGGAAAACGTCAACGCCTGCTGGCTTATTTGTCAAAAAAAAATGGAATACGTTATAAAGAATTAATTGATCGACTGGATATTCAGGAACCAAAAATTCGTTAATTTCAAGAACTTACATTAATTTTTTTTGTTTTCGGCAATTCCTAGAAAACTGAATCAAGGAACAACCTATGAATGTACCAATTATAAGAAATGAGCTTATGGTAGTAAATATGGGCCCTCACCACCCATCAATGCACGGCGTTCTTCGACTCATCATTACTCTAGATGGTGAAGATGTTGTTGACTGTGAACCAATATTGGGGTATTTACACAGAGGGATGGAAAAAATTGCAGAAAATAGAACAATTATACAATATTTACCTTATGTAACTCGTTGGGATTATTTAGCTACTATGTTCACCGAGGCCATAACCGTAAATGCACCGGAACAGTTAGGAAATATTCAAGTACCTAAGCGGGCCAGTTATATAAGAGTAATTATGTTAGAATTAAGTCGTATAGCTTCTCATTTATTATGGCTTGGCCCTTTTATGGCAGATATTGGTGCGCAAACTCCCTTTTTTTACATTTTCCGAGAACGAGAATTAGTCTATGATCTGTTCGAAGCTGCTACCGGTATGAGATTAATGCATAATTTTTTTCGTATCGGCGGAGTTGCCGCTGATTTACCGCATGGGTGGATAGATAAATGCAGTGATTTCTGTGACTATTTTTTAACCGGAATTGCGGAATATCAAAAACTTATTACACGCAATCCCATTTTTTTTAGAACGTGTTGAGGGAGTAGGAATTGTGAGTGGAGAAGATGCATTAAATTGGGGTTTGTCGGGCCCAATGCTGCGAGCTTCCGGGATAGAATGGGATCTTCGTAAAGTTGATCATTATGAGTGTTATGACGAATTTGATTGGGAAGTCCAATGGCAAAAAGAAGGAGATTCGTTAGCTCGCTATTTAGTAAGGATCAGTGAAATTGAGGAATCTATCAAAATTATTCAACAAGCTTTGGAAGGAATTCCGGGAGGACCTTATGAAAACTTAGAAATACGATGTTTTGATAAAGTACGCGATTCCCAATGGAATGATTTTGAATATCGCTTCATTAGTAAAAAAACCTCTCCTACTTTTGAATTGTCGAAACAAGAACTTTATGCGAGAGTCGAAGCCCCAAAGGGCGAATTGGGAATTTTTCTACTAGGCGACGGGAAAATCTTTCCTTGGAGATGGAAAATTCGCCCGCCGGGTTTTATCAATTTGCAAATTCTTCCTCAGTTAGTTAAAAGAATGAAATTGGCTGATATTATGACGATACTGGGTAGTATAGATATCATTATGGGAGAAGTTGATCGGTGAAATGATAATTGATACAACAGAAGTACAAGATATCACCGGGTTTTCAAAACGGGAATCCTTAAACGAGGTGTATGAGATCATATGGATGCTTATCCCGATTTTGACTGTTATAGTGGGAATCACAATAGGTGTACTAGTAATTGTGTGGTTAGAAAGAGAAATAGCGGCGGGGTTACAACAACGTATTGGACCAGAATATGCTGGACCTTTTGGAATTCTCCAAGCTTTAGCAGATGGTACAAAACTTCTTTTCAAAGAAAACCTTCTGCCATCTAGAGGCGATATTTATTTATTCAATCTCGGACCAGCGATAGCAGTCATATCAATTCTATTAAGTTATTCAGTAATTCCTTTTGGCTATCATCTTGTTCTAGCCGACCTAAATATTGGTGTTTTTTTATGGATTGCCGTTTCGAGTATTTCTCCGATTGGACTTCTTATGTCAGGATATGGATCAAATAATAAATATTCTTTTTTAGGTGGTTTAAGGGCTGCTGCTCAATCGATTAGTTATGAAATACCATTAACTCTATGCGTGTTATCAATATCTCTACGTGCGAGTCGTTAAAACATTTTCCCTATTTTTCTTTTCGTTGCAAAGAAATCGCTTCGTGTTTTTGTTCATTAACCCGACTGATGAACACAATCAGATAGTTCTATGAGTGAAAAAAAACAGCTTAGAAATTTGCAGTAAAAATAGTAAGCCTCATTTCCTATGTATAAGGAGTAAACAGAAGCAAATATAAACAATTCACAATGTTTATCCCAAGATCGGTTGATCGATCATCCTGATTTGAAGCGGGTTTAAAACAACAACCAACTTTATGAGTTTTTCACTATCGTTTATTAACATAATAGGGAGTTGATAAAAACTGAGTGGGTGGTTAGAAATACAAAGGTACACAAAGGATTAGTAATAGAGATTATGCAAATTATACAAACAAGCATTTACGCATAAAAGGAACACTCATTGGGGCTTTAAGTTGGTAGAAATGATCCGGTAGTACTTCCCACGATTCCGATCCAGAGTATGTCCCTATCCACTGAAAAAAAAACTATCAGGAACGAAAGAATCCTTTTTGAAAAGACCCCCTTTTTTCCTTGAGAAAGAAGAAAAAGAAGAATAGGAGCGAACAAAATAGAAAGAATGCAATTCCAATACAAAAGAGCGATCTTTTTTAAGATTTAATTATGTAATTTTTTTCGTAATCGAAAATGCTGGGTTGAAATAGTTATATATATTACTAATAGGAGTATTTTATTGACGGATTAAGTTATTACTCAAAAAATATTGAAATTTAAAAATGAAAGTAAAGGATGAGATTAATTCAGAAATACTTTTTGTATAGCAGACGGAATTACATTGGACTAATTCGGGGCTTTTGAATATATTTTGACTCTATCTAGCATACAAACAAGTATATCACAAGTATATCACGTTAAATAATACTAACCTAGTCCTTAAATTTATTTAGGTTCCTCGAGGAGCCGTATGAGGTGAAAATCTCATGTACGGTTCTGGAATAGCGATAGTAACAGTAATGTTATCACCGACTATGATTATCTAATAGTTCAAGTACAGTTGATATAGTTGAAGCACAGTCAAAATATGGTTTTTGGGGATGGAATTTGTGGCGTCAACCTATAGGGTTTATCATTTTTCTAATTTCGTCCCTAGCAGAATGTGAGAGGTTACCCTTCGATTTACCAGAAGCAGAAGAAGAATTAGTAGCAGGTTATCAAACAGAATATTCCGGTATTAAATTTGGGTTATTTTTTGTTGCGTCCTATCTAAATCTATTAGTTTCCTCATTTTTTGTAATAGTTCTTTACTTGGGCGGTTGGAATCTCTCTATTCCATATATATTAAGTCCGGAACTTTTTGAAAAAGCAGGCGGTGTCTTTGGAACAATCATTAGTATTTTGATTACATTAGTTAAAACTTATTTGTTTTTGTTCATTCCTATTACAACAAGATGGACTTTACCTCGGCTCAGACTGGACCAATTATTAAATCTTGGATGGAAATTTCTTTTACCTATTTCTCTCGGTAATTTATTATTAACAACCTCGTTCGAACTCCTTTCACTCTAACAGCGCGAGTCTATACTTAGACTTATCTCAAACAAGAGAAGGAAACAATCATCAAATTATTCATAACTATTCACGATATGTTCCCTATGGTAACTGGGTTCATCAATTATGGTCAACAAACAGTACGAGCTGCAAGGTACATCGGTCAAGGTTTTATGATTACTTTATCCCACGCAAATCGTTTACCTGTAACGATTCAATATCCCTATGAAAAATTGATTCCATCAGAACGTTTCCGCGGTCGAATTCACTTTGAATTTGATAAATGTATTGCTTGTGAAGTATGTGTTCGCGTATGCCCTATAAATTTACCTGTTGTTGATTGGAAACTACAAACTAGGATCCGAAAAAAACAATTGCTTAATTACAGTATTGATTTTGGAATCTGTATATTTTGTGGTAATTGCATTGAGTATTGCCCCACAAATTGTTTATCAATGACTGAAGAATATGAGCTTTCTACGTATGATCGTCACGAATTGAATTATAATCAAATTGCTTTGGGTCGTTTACCATTGGCATTAATTGACGATTACACAATTCGAACAATTTTGAATACGCCTCAAATCAAAAATGGCTAAACCCCTTTTTATTTTTCGAAAAAAAAAATTAGAATTACGAATGTACTCTTTTGATCTAAACTAAAAGAATTTTTTTTGAACTACCAAGTTGAACCTCAAAAAATAATGAGATTGGCGCAATTATTGGACCTATATCAATAGACATCTATTCTTTCAATTAAAAATATCCCGGATAATTTTACTTTTTCCTGGTCTGATCAATAAGGGCATGAAACATTTCTATTTTTTTATTTCTTATTTTATATTATATTATATTATATATAATGGATTTACCGGGACCAATACATGATTTTTTGTTAATCTTTCTAGGATCAGGTCTTATATTAGGAGGGCTAGGAGTAGTATTATTTACTAATGCAATTTATTCCGCCTTTTCATTAGGATTAGTTCTTGTTTGTATATCCTTATTCTATATTTTATCAAATTCCCATTTTGTAGCTGCTGCCCAACTTCTTATTTATGTGGGAGCTATAAATGTTTTAATCATATTTGCTGTGATGTTTATTAATGGGTTAGAACACTACAAAGATTTCCAGTTTTGGACTATTGGAGATGGAGTTACTTCAGTAGTTTGTACAAGTATTTTTGTTTCACTAATTACTACTATTTTAGATACGTCATGGTACGGGATTATTTGGACTACAAGATCAAATCATATCGTAGAACAAGATTTGATAAGTAATAGTCAACAAATTGGGATTCATTTATCAACAGATTTTTTTCTTCCATTTGAACTTATTTCAATAATTCTTTTAGTTGCTTTGATAGGGGCAATTGCGGTAGCTCGTCAATAATAAAGCTTTCAAAAGTTCATAGCTAAGAAATCCTTTTAATTCAATCTAGTACCTATTCTTAATATTAGCACTATAGGTCTTTGTACTTCTTCATTGCTTTTTAGATTCTAGTCAATAGAATAAATTGAGTTGTTGTTGATATTGAAATGAATCAAGATTGATAAGGAGTTGGTCAATGATGCTCGAATATGTACTTGTTTTGAGTGCCTATTTATTTTCTATCGGTATCTATGGATTGATCACGAGCCGGAATATGGTTAGAGCCCTTATGTGTCTTGAACTTATCTTAAATGCAGTTAATATAAACTTCGTAACATTTTCCGATTTTTTCGATAGCCGCCAATTAGTAGGGGATATTTTCTCAATTTTTGTCATAGCTATTGCAGCCGCTGAAGCAGCTATTGGACTAGCAATTATTTCGTCAATTTATCGTAATAGAAAATCAACTCGCACTAATCAATCAAATTTGTTGAATAAATAATATACATTTTCAAAATGGAATCGTTTCAAATAAAAAAATTATTATTCAGTAAGTCCAATGAGTATGTATGATATTAAATATGGATTCATATCCCTGTTTACGAAGATGTACTAAATAAAAGTATCTTGACGCTTTCGCATAAGCTGATCCATAAATCATTTTTGTATCAAAATTTTGGTAAATCATTGATTCATCTGATAGCTAAATACATGATTCATGTACAAGTTTATTAGATCGAAAATTTATGACGTTCAAAAATTTAGAGATTCAATGTCACATTCAGTGAAAATTTATGATACATGTATAGGATGTACTCAATGTGTTCGAGCCTGCCCCACAGATGTATTAGAAATGATACCGTGGGACGGGTGTAAAGCTAAACAAATAGCCTCTGCTCCAAGAACAGAAGACTGTGTTGGTTGTAAACGATGTGAATCTGCCTGTCCAACGGATTTCTTGAGTGTTCGAGTTTATTTATGGCATGAAACAACTCGTAGCATGGGTCTAGCTTATTGATACGTTCAAAAAAAAAATAGCACTAACCCATTTTTTTACCGACAAAAACCCGTGCTTAAAATTTAAAATAATATATAGTTTCCATTTCTTTTTTTTTTTTTTAGTACGGGTTTTTGTCGGTAAAAATGTATCTTATCTTTACCATGAACTTTTTTCCTTGGTTAACACTAATTGTATCTTTTCCGATATCTGCCGGTTCTTTAATTTTCTTTCTCCCTCAAAAAGGCAATAAAATAATAAGGTGGTACACTATATGTATATGTATCTTAGAGCTCCTTCTAATGACCTATGCATTCCGTTATCATTTCCGATTCGACGACCCTTTAATACAACTGGCAGAGGAGTATAAATGGATACGTTTTTTTTCTTTTTACTGGAGATTAGGAATAGATGGACTTTCTATAGGACCCATTTTATTAACAGGATTTATTACTACTTTAGCTACTTTAGCGGCTTGGCCAGTTACTCGCGATTCACGCTTTTTTCATTTCTTGATGTTAGCAATGTATAGTGGCCAAATAGGATCATTTTCTTCCCGAGACCTTTTACTTTTTTTCATCATGTGGGAGTTAGAATTAATTCCTGTTTATTTACTTGTATCATTATGGGGAGGAAAGAAACGTCTATACTCAGCTACCAAATTTATTTTGTACACTGCGGGAGGTTCCATTTTTCTGTTAATGGGAGTTCTGGGTATTGGTTTATATGGTTCCGTGGAACCAACATTAAATTTTGAAATATTAGCTAATCAATCCTATCCTGTGGGATTGGAAATAATATTCTATATTATATTTCTTATTGCTTTTGCTGTCAAATTACCGATTCTACCCCTACATACCTGGTTACCAGATACCCACGGGGAAGCACATTACAGTACTTGTATGCTGTTAGCTGGGATTTTATTAAAAATGGGAGCATATGGGTTGGTTCGGATCAATATGGAATTATTACCCCGCGCTCATTCGATATTTTCTCCATGGTTAATACTAATAGGTACACTCCAAATAATCTATGCAGCTTTAACATCTCTTAGCCAACGGAATTTAAAAAAACGAATAGCCTATTCTTCTGTATCGCATATGGGTTTCATAATTATAGGAATCGGTTCTATTACTGATACGGGCCTTAACGGAGCTCTTTTACAAATAATCTCTCATGGTTTTATTGGTGCTGGGCTTTTTTTCTTGGCAGGAACGAGTTATGATCGAATACGTCTTGTTTATCTCGATGAAATGGGTGGGATAGCTATCTTAATGCCCAAAATATTCACGATGTTCAGTATATTATCAATGGCTTCACTTGCATTACCGGGCATGAGTGGTTTTGTTGCGGAATTAATAGTATTTTTTGGACTAATTACTAGTCAAAAATATCTTTTAATCACAAAAATACTAATTACTTGTGTAATGGCACTAGGGATGATATTAACTCCTATTTATTTATTATCTATGTTACGCCAGATGTTCTATGGATACAAGCTATTTAATGTTCAAAATTTTTATTTTTTTGATGCGGGACCACGAGAATTATTTGTTTCCATTTCCATCTTTTTACCTATAATAGGTATTGGTATTTACCCGGATTTCGTTTTTTCATTATCAGTTGATAAGGTTCAAAGTATTTTATGGAAATATTTTTATAGATAAGTTTTGTAAAAAAATCTATATATATTTTATTGTGCGTTATACAATAAAAAAGATCCGCTGTTGACTTATATTAACTTAACTAATTAATAGAAACCGAATTAGAACTGGATATATTTAGCTTTTCTGAGAGCCATTTGAATCAAGTATTCTATTGATTCAAACGGCTCTTGACGACTGCAACTAAGATTTCTTAGATTTTTTTATCTACCCCATTTTATATCTCTAATCGGTAGACCTTTTTTTATTCAAGTAGATGTTAATTGAAATGAACCATAACTATGTAGCCCTATTCCTAACAGATTGACCCCAAAATAGCATATCCAAATTATAATAAAGCCCATAGAAGCTACAATTGCGGAATTTTCAACTTTTATATTTGTATTTGTTCGAGTATGTAAATAAATCGCGAATATAGTCCACGTAATAAAGGCCCAAGTTTCTTTTGGGTCCCAATTCCAATATGATCCCCAGGCCTCATTAGCCCAGACTGCTCCGGAAAGAATCCCTATAGTTAAAAAGAGAAACCCTAGACTAATAACACGATAACTCCAATGATCCAATTGTTGAATCAATTGGGATCGATAAAAATTTTTAGCCGAATCAAACGAGGTGCTTTGTAAAACATTCCTTCTTTTATTCATGTATTGGATCTGACCAAAGTAAAATAACTCAGTAAAAAAAAAATGGCTGTTAGCAAAAATTTGGATATCTTTTCTAAATGTAACGACTAGAAGAGATACTGATAATAATGATCCACATAAAAGAGCTGCATAACCCAATAACATCATACTTACATGCATCATTAACCACTGGGATTGAAGAGCCGGTACTAATACTGTAGATTGATGCATTTTAGTTAACAGACTCGAAGTGGCAAATGCTTGAGTAAAAATAGCACTCGGTGCAGTTATTACGCGTAATTTTTTTGTTTTTAAATATGGAAACATATGAATAATGGAGAAACTCCACGCAAGGAAAATTAACGATTCACATAAATCACTTAATGGAAAATGTTGTGAATAAATCCAACGAATAAGTAATAATCCTGTTAGACAGAAAAAAATTGCTATTAGACCTCTTTCAGACGAATTTGAGAGTCCTTTTATTTCATCGACAACTAAGCTTATCAAATAAATTGTAATTACAATTGAAACAAGGGAAAAAGAAATATGAGTTAATATATGTTCTACAGTAAAAAATATCATATCCATTTTTAAAATAAGGTATCGGAATTGAATTCATTATAGGACTTATTGTATCTCTTTTAGAAGAGAATATGCCGCCACTCGGATTCGAACCGAGATGCTCAAGCACTGCTTCCTAAGAGCAGCGTGTCTACCAATTTCACCATAGCGGCTTACTTAAAATGATAATAAGCTATTATTATTCAAGTGTCGAGATTTAATGAGTTAATTAAATGCTCTAAACTGTTGTTAGTAAATGCCCAAATTAGTGAACTTGATAGTGAGGTTTTTTCCGATCTTTTATGTTCTTCATTGTTGTATTTTTCAAGAATAAATAAAAAAAACCTACCTCCTATCGTAGGGAATCAATCAAATCATAAAAAAGATTGTGCGAAAGGGAGGGGTCGATGGGGGAACTAAAAATCCCCACCAGATAGAAGGTTTCAACTCGGTTATTTTGAGTCTGTTTTATCATTTCGGAGGTGGGAATTTTTAGTTCGCAACAAGATATTGCCTTTAGTATTTTTTATACCATATAGAATAGTCAAAAAGTTCCATGTATGTTTTACTAGGTATTGCATTAGATAATAAAAATTTTGTAGTCATATTCTACACTAAATTAACATTTGATTTGCCTGATTCCGATTATTAGAATCTTTTATTATTTATATTTAGGTGTCGGTACAAAAAAACTTTTTGAATTACCAGTCGAAATGGATTTAGCTAATGAAAAGGCTTTTAATGCTACCCAATATCCCTTCTTTTTCCACAAACTTTTATGAATACGCTTTTTTGCCAGAGAAGTACGTTTTTTTGGAACTGCCATTCAAAATTTAAGAGGTTTTTCAATAATATCGTTGGATGTGAAAGACATCTCTTGCTCAAAACAAATGTTTCTTCATTATCTATCTCGCCATAGATGATACCCTACTAACCTCAAACAAAAAAATAATAGGTCTCTGAAAATTACAGAAAATCTTGCTAAGGAGAAAAATGAATAGGTGAAAAGGTAGGTTTAAGTTACTAAAATGAAAAAAAGTTTACACGTTTTTTTAGCTCAGTTTTTTAGTCAGTTATACCTAAAATCAAATTCATCGAACAATTTACGAACCCAACAGTGACCTCCTAATATTTTATTATACAATTTTCTATTAATATTAATTAGCCTAGTTCAAAGAAAAAATATACCCAATTTTTTCATTTTTATTTGTTTTTTATTTGAAATAAAACAGTTACATAAGTATTCCAGTTTCACAAATAAATAAGTTCCTTATGTTATTTGACCAATTTGTACTTCTTGATTTGATGAAGTATTGAATATTGAAGAAACAACGAGAATAATTCAGAATAATAATTTTGTAGTTCTTAACCTATCTTTTCTTTATTTTTGTTTTTTTACAATTACAATTAGATAGGATCTGGTGAATTAGAAACCATTTTAAAAGAATTTTTTTTTATGGAACATACATATCAATATGCATGGATCATACCTCTCCTTCCACTTCCCATTCCTATGGTAATAGGACTAGGGCTTATCTTTTTTCCGACGGCAACAAAAAATCTTCGACGTATGTGGTCTTTTTATAGTGTTTTCTTGTTAAGTCTAGTTATGGTTGTATCAGCCGATCTATCTATTCAACTAATAAATAGAAGTTCTATTTATCAATATATATCCTCTTGGACTATCAATAATGATTTTTCTTTAGAGTTTGGCTGTTTGATCGATCCACTTACTTCTATTATGTCAATATTAATCACTACTATTGGAGTTTTAGTTCTTATTTATAGTGACAATTATATGTTTCATGATCAAGGATACTTGAGATTTTTTGCTTATATGAGTTTTTTCAATATATCTATGTTGGGATTAGTTACCAGTTCTAATTTGATACAAATTTATTTTTTTTGGGAATTAGTTGGAATGTGCTCTTATCTATTAATAGGTTTTTGGTTCACACGACCCCTTGCCGCAAATGCTTGCCAAAAAGCATTTGTGACTAATCGTATTGGGGATTTTGGTTTATTATTAGGAATTTTAGGTCTTTATTGGCTAACAGGTAGTTTCGAATTTCGAGACTTGTTCGAAATATTCAATAATTTAATTTCGACTAATGAGGTCCATTTTTTATTTGGAACTTTCTGTGTCTTCTTATTATTTTCGGGTGCAGTTGCTAAATCGGCTCAATTTCCCCTTCATGTATGGTTACCCGATGCTATGGAGGGTCCTACTCCGATTTCAGCTCTTATCCATGCTGCTACTATGGTGGCAGCGGGAATTTTTCTTGTAGCTCGTCTTTTTCCCCTTTTCATAGTCATACCGTACATAATGAATTTCATATCTTTTCTCAGTATAATAACACTACTATTAGGAGCTACTTTAGCTCTTGCTCAAAATGATATTAAACGAAGTTTAGCCTATTCTACAATGTCTCAATTGGGATATATGATGTTAGCTTTAGGTATGGGGTCTTATCGAACGGCTTTGTTTCATTTGATTACTCATGCTTATTCAAAAGCATTATTATTTTTAGGATCTGGATCCATTATTCATTCAATGGAACCTATTGTTGGATATTCTCCAAATAAAAGTCAAAATATGGTTCTTATGGGTGGTTTAGTAAAATATGTCCCAATTACAAAAACTGCTTTTTTTTTAGGTACACTTTCTCTGTGTGGTATTCCACCTCTTGCTTGTTTTTGGTCCAAAGACGAAATTCTTAATGATAGTTGGTTGTATTCACAGATTGTTGGAATATTAGCTTGCTCTACGGCAGGATTAACTGCATTTTATATGTTTCGAATCTATTTACTAACTTTTGAAGGACATTTACACATTAACTTTCAAAATTATAGTGGAAAAACAAGTAGTTTGTCCTATTCTATATCTTTATGGGGTAAAGAAAGCCCAAAAACGAAAAAACAAGAACTGAGTTTATTAACTTTATTACCAATCAATAATAATGCTGGTACTTCTTTTCTGTCGACAAACACATGTCGAATTAATGATAATGTAACCCGACTTTTTCTGAATATTACATTACCCATTTTGATAGTACAAAGACTTTATCCTATCCTTATGAAGTAGACAATACTATGTTATTTCCGCTGCTTCTATTGGTTTTATTTACGCTTTTTGTTGGCGTCATCGGGATTCCCTTCAATCAAGAAGGAACCGATTTAGATATATTATCCAAATGGTTAAATTCATCTATAAATCTTTTACATAAAAGTTTTTATAATTCTGTGGATTGGTATGAATTTGTTAGAAATGCAACTATTTCCGTCAGTATAGCCTTTTTTGGCATATTTTTTGCATTTCTTTTATATAAACCTGTTTATTCATCTTTTAAAAATTTGAATTTAATTAATTCAGTAAGAAAAAAAGTTCCTATTCAACTTTTATTTTTAGGAGAAAAAATAATAAATTATATATAT